TTGGCTAGCCGCACTCAGCCCGGTCTCACGACACTGGGGCTCCTATCTATCTGCTCGTCTGATTTCTAGTCCCTGCAATGATTGCGCGGACTCTACTCTAATTCTTAGTCACCCAGGCTGCAAGCCAAGCTATGGCACCCGAAAGAGATCATGGACTCGGTCGGCGTGAACCTCTAGCTTAAGACAGGTGCAGCTGGGGGTGGCCACCGCGCGAAAGATCCTTGCTTCTTGGCAGAACAGGTGCTCCAAATACTCCTAATAAAGCTCGCGGTTGGTCCTATCTGGAACCGGTTGGCTCAAGGTCTCAATATGAATCTATATAATAGAATACAGAATACAACACAGATGACAGCTGGTTGCTCTCATTTTATGTGAATCCTGAGTGCTAAAGATGGCAATAACTAGAGATTTAGTGTTCTGATTAGCCAGTTATACGAATTCTACTCCTATAAGTAAGGTATTTCTCATCTCTCTTTTTCAGTTTCAGTTAAGTATGGCAGGTACTAGTATAAAGGCTTTTATTCCTTTAACTGACTCAATTAGCTCTCTGTTGTCTGTCTTGTCATTTCTTTCTATGCGGTATGAGAGCATTGAAATCTCATTTCTCTCGTACAGCGTCCGAAGGATACCGGACAGCGACCCCGCATACGTGTATGCTCTTGGGTACTATTGCTGTCACATTGGCCCTGCCGCCTTGTTGATCGGAATGCGATCTCGATGCTCTTAGGATCCTTTTCGCTACTCTATGAGACTACCTTCTATTCTACTCTTACTTACGCAATAAGATAGCACTTCTGTCTATAAGCGCTGTAATTCATGTTATCGCTTCTCTCTCATATGACTTTACGCTCCTCTCCGAAAGTTAATCCACGAGCATTTAGTTCTGCAACGGGTTATTCTTTAGTTGAGGATAGTAGCGTTAAAAACTATTTGATATAAGAAGAACCTTGGGAATCCTCTATTTGAGATTGAAACTGAGTTCGTTCTTTCTTTTTATCTTGCGCATCAGCAGGAAAGGCAAGAGAATTTCAAGAGAGGGAAGTGGCTCCCGTTGATCCATAATGTTCCGGGACTTAATCACTTGTTGGTTTGTCAAATGGAAAAGACCCTCGGAGTTCCGGAATTATAGGTGTATTTGGGACTTTGCTAAAGAAAAAAGCGTTTACTGTGCTGCTAAGTTATACGCAGGACCAAGAACAGAGGAGGCTTTGACTCTGCACTTCTTTTATTGCCAGGGTGGCTCTACCCTATAATAGGGGCGCCTCGCACTCAGCTAGCTATCCGCGGATAACACTGCATGAATAGATCTGCTTAAATTGGGGCTGTTAACTCCTCTTTAGGTTCATAGGGCCATAAACAAAGAGAAGAATAGCTTCATAATAGTATATGTTTTAGGGGGTCGGCTACTCCGTTACCGGAATTGCTTTCTTCTGCATACGAACTCGAGTAGTAGCTTTGACTATATAGGCCATTTATAAAGCCATCCTGGTTAGGATTCCGGGATACGATCTCGAGTCTGCGGGACTCGGTTGTCTTACAAAAAGCAGCGCCTATCTCCTACTGGACTGGGAAGGGGCTCATATCATGGAATTGACAGGGAAAGGAGATCGTTAGACTGCCAAGAGGAAATAATCTCTTTTTAGTAGGGCGATGGGGCATCTCCCTACGGTTGTCCAGAATCTTTAGGACTAAGTGGCCCTACGAGGAGGCCTCTTTCTCTAGCATTGTGTTCGCCGGACGGATTGAAAACGTCCAGTTTCTTCTGAACCAGCACCGTCTGGATTGGTTTCGCCTTCGTTTAACTTAAATAAATAGGCTATCCATTCATCAGTTGGCAAAGCCTCCGCTTTCTTCGGAAGCTGAGGACTAGAAAAAGAATTAAAGGACCAGCTCGTGGGTTGAACTCTATGTTCGGTATCAGAATCCATCGTTGCGTCAAGGTCATTAAGAGAAGAGAAGCCCTGGTCGAAGTTCGACATGATGACACCTATCATCGGATCTATGATCGCTATCCGGATAGTAAGTTCGGAAAGTGCCACAGCAAAGAAATCTTTTGTGTGGGCATCCAATTCGCCCGTCTCATTTCTAGGGGCTTACCTATCGAAGAGAAAGGAATTTCCTTGGCGTTACTACTATATTTGTTATGTAGCCCATCCAGCGGATCAATGAATTTATGCCTTGTCAACTGGCTCTGATAATCTAATTAATGGAGGAATTCCCCGGGGATGAATCAGTATCATCAGCATAGCCTGAGTCTACAGGAACGGATGTTACAGCTAGTGCGGGTGAACCCCCGATCCCTATTTCGGAATCGGGAGACTCTTGACAATGATGATAAAGGCAACCTACTAAACGACTCAATTAGGTTTCACTCCCCCACTCTTTGCTTAGCGCGTAGCATGAAGAAAAGATAAATCTTCGGGTTCCCATTAGCTTTCCTATGGCTGGACAGCTCCCCCATCTTTAGACGGCGGTGAAAGAACCACTGGATTCAGTTAAGTTTTCCCCCCGGATCTAAAAAATTATGCATCCCCGGCTAAGCGCGGAGAAGGGAGGCGAAAGGATCGGGTAACGAGGTCGCACAATTAGGATCCTGGTTATCGCCAGAGTCCTAGCAGCCTAGCATTTGCCCTTTAATGAAAATCATCTGAATCTGAGAAGCTAGTATACAATATTGCGGCCTCAAGAGCCTTTGTTTCCTCTTTGGATTGAGAAACTGAGTCTATATGACTCCGGAGATGCTCCATAAGTATGGTAAGTATGGCAATTCGGATCAGGGAAATGAGCTCCTGGCTGGAATGGCCCATTTCACTACATCTATTGTTTTGGCCTTCGTAAATGGAGCGAGTGAAAGCGTTTTCATTCAGAGGCGGACTATTGAAAGCAAAGTCAGGACGAGAAGGGTTGAACGGGTTGTGGAGCTTTAGTTCGGCTTGGCAGGTCTTCATGGCATGAAGAACCCGGATCCAACAACCTGAGCTTATGCCGATTCTGATGCTCCATCTGATTCTGATTAAGCGAACTCTTCCTCCAGGATGCTGACCGAAAGAGATGGATTATGACAATCACGTAACACCGAATGAATGCGAAAGGCAAGCTCCGATCGTCAGGCTTTAGGCATGAAGAGCTAAATGGTCTCTCGATCCTAGGAGAAAAGATAGATTAGGATACCGCCCTTCTCCCATGACTTCGGAATCGAGCCAAGGCCCACCTCTAAAGTGACGTAGACAAATGTACTCCTATAGCGCCCTAACGAAACTCAACTTGAGCAATAAAGTTCTGCCCTCTTCTAATCAGCCGGTATACCATTGATCCCTTTGGGAAGGTGTTAAATTAGTACCAATAGCATTACGTCCTTTATCCAGTTTTTTAACGAAGAACCAGTTGACTAAGTTACAGTTCCTTAAGCATAACCAGTAGAGAGCAAAGATTGTTATCCATATCCAGCAGATACGAGGGTGACAGTACGAGTACCAACAGTAGCATATCAAAGTACAGATCTTATAGAAGCTAAGCGCAGGGCATAGTCAAGACCAGTAAGAAGACCAGTAAACCCACACCAGCAGTCGATGACGCTTTTGATATTGGCAATGCTATTTCCTCTGTTATTGAAGCACCACTACAACCGCCAATAGCAGTTGTTGAACCAGTAGCTCTAGATCGAGAGCCGGATGCATCAGTAGTAAAGGCATATGCTATGCCTTTTTTCTTAATGGAACTGTATTAGTCTATCTCTTCCTTCCCTGCTCGGGAATCCGTATCTGTGGCAATCGGGTAACGCTAATCGGTGGAATCAAATCAATCGCGTTCTGTATCGGTCAATCGCTTTGGTGAATGAATCTGTCACGGATGCCATTACATTAGCTTAGTTGCTTGTTCGCGAATCTCTTATCAACTCAGCGCTTATATAAGAATTTCAATCAAATGTACTCCTATACAAGAGAGGGCTATGGCTGAAACATGGTTCTGGCTAGAGCACTTTTGGTTTTATCGCTCCTCTCTCGAATCCTCTGTATTGGTGTAGTCTATAAGACTGTATGCGCACCTGAGCGAAAACTTGTCAAGTTAGAGTTAGGGTATGTCCAAAGGCAACCTCTCCGGTTGGGAATGCGATATGGACAGGTCAACCCTTCTTATTCTGGCTAACTTCTTTTTCCTGCCTTGCACCGATATAACGATTTATTCATCTTGCGTTTTCCCGGGATTGATTGTACTCCGACTTTATCTATCAAGGCAAGTCCATTTCCGTTTTTCAAATAGATGGGATCTCCGCCACTATAGGAGTACATTTACTTTTTGCGTTTTCCCGGGATTTAGCAATGAAAAGCTTTTTTTTGGCAGTTTTTTAGCTATTATCGTAAAGTATGCTTTTTTGGAATGTCAGCAAAACATCTCTTTTTGAGTGGCAAAAGCCCGTATTTAGAGTCTGCTTTTCATGAGATAGCGGATTACTAAGCTCACGATGTGAAATGCTTAACACATGAAAGAAGGCGATCTCTTAATACGTAAGGAGAGGGCCTCTGATTCCGATTAGTTCTTTCGAAACCTAGACCTATGGGTAGCTCTCTTGTCTACAAGAAGAGCCCGGCACGGGGTGGACTGGACTCGGTTGCCCAAGCTGCCTACTTACATGGCCTAAAGAGGCGCATGATCAAGTCCCAGTAGTTCATTTACAGCTAGCTCACATTTTTGAAAACCAAAGTGCAGCACTTTCTTCTCGGGAAGAGGAACAGAGTCCCCGGCTCTGGAGGTGGGGCGGCAGACGGTTGGGAGGGGATATCAAGCCGCCTTCGGCATTCGCCTTTCGCCCTGGGCTTGAAGACAAGATAAAAAATGAATTAAAAGACAAATAAGATTAAAAAGGCCATCATTGAAGCAAACAATGCAATAGCTTCGGTTAGAGCAAAGCCTAAAATGGCATATCCGAATAATTGTTTTGCTAATGATGGATTTCTAGCCACGGAATGAATCAAAGAACTAAACACGTTTCCAATACCAATAGCAGCTCCTGCTAAAGCAATTGTAGCAGCTCCAGCACCGATTAATTTGGCTCCTTCTAACATGATTTCTTTTTCTTTGTTCTTTCTTTGAGTCTTTAGTCGATGAATCTTGACTTTGACTTTGATAGAAATTCGAAACTTCCCTTTTCTGCTATTCCTTTCTTAAGACTTGCCCACCCGAAACATGAGAAATTAGAATGGAATTCATTAGAAGCACAGAGAAAAAAGGAAAACAAAGACAAACGCATGATAAAAAAAAGAGAATGATAAAAAAAAGATTTAAATTAAAAAAGTAAAACAAAATCTCAGAGGGAGTAAAAAGAAGGAAGAGCGGTTCCTTCGGATCCTAGAAAACGTCCAAAAAAAGCTGCAACGAAACTAAAATAGTATACAATAATGGCAGGGGCAAAAATACGATAAGTCGAGACATGAGATCGATTGTAATCAGATGCCAAAAATCAGACAATGACAGAGCGGCCCGTCATTTTTATACAGTACGGTACACTGAACACCCAATCTCGATGATGAAAGAAAACGATAAGCAACATATACGAAATAAGTCAGGCTTGTAGCTGCGGTAAAGAACCTTTCCTGCTCCCTTTTCTTGATCCAGTCCCAGCTCGGAGATTGGCTGAGTGCGGAGACTGAGAGCAAGATACCGCCGTGAAAATACAGGCCGGCATCCTTAGAACGAAAGGCACTTTCCTTGGGGGCTTTTTCCATATCTCCCGAGCTAACTCAGTATGTATATATGGAACGAGAAGGACTTTTCTGATATGACACAGGTCGAGGTCGAAATGGGGTGTATGCCTTGTTTTTCCCTCCTCACCGGTAAGCTGCCTTGTCCCCCTCAACTATAAAAAAGATACACATACCATGGACTCTGGCCTAAGGGCCTTCCTCCCCGCGCAATTCAGCTCTTCTGTAGCGGTAAGGAAGCACCACTAGATTCTGGCTCTGAGGCGGAATTGGCATCGTTCTGCCGGTGGAAAGCGAATGTACGAGAGTCGCTTCCCTGCTTAGATAGAAAGCGAAAAGGAAAGGGTCCGAAGGAGAAGAGCATATAGAGGAAAGGAATGAGATGAAAGTACGGAAATACGGACATGAGCCCGCACAAACAAGCTTTCAGGCAAAAAGAATTGGAAAGAAATAGGCTACCCTTTTTTCTAGAACTGTTCGGAAGAACAGATAGGATAAAGCCAATCAACAGGCTACAGACACCGCTTCTCGTGATCTCGCTTAGTCTTTGTTTGAATAGAGCCGCAAACCAGATTAAGCTGTGCCGGAATGATCTTGCCGTGCCGTTATTACCCTACACGAAGAGAGTCGATTTGAAAACCAAAAGTGCCGTTTGCCCTCGCTATTACCTTGGTCCCCGGGCGATCCTATACCTGGCTATTTCATCTGTCTACGTTTGCTGCCAACCGAGACTCGTATTACTCTTAAGGTTGGTCCTCTTCTGATTTTGAGGCATAGTATTAGTTTAGGCCTTTCCTTTCCTTTTGCAGATCGGCCAGGCTCTACTTCACCTGGACTCCTTGCCTGCCAGTCCATCGGATTCTGCCACTCCCAATATCACTGGTTCTGTCAAACCATTACCTCTGCCTATTATATTACTCAGGATTCACAGGCCACCATGGCACCACCTCCACCTGCAGCGGCTACAGATACATCAGCAGCTGTTGGTACCACTTATGCAAGAGCTGACACTACAGTTGATGCCAATTCTTCTGAGGTTCTTTCTGATGTGCCATCCATTCCTCTTATTGTTGATCTTTCACCCCAGAGCTACTATAGCGGAAGAGCTACTATTCCATGAGCTAAGCCAGACGAAGGGAGATCTATTTCATAAAGAGATTAACTGATTGCCCTAGCCGCCTTATAACACTCAGCCTCGTTCTTATTCACTCATCTTTCTTATCCCACTGATCGATTACCTTATAAGTTGATGAAATCAGTGATTAAGGTATAAGCATAAAGATGAAATCCAGAAGCTCACAAGCCAGGAAGAGTGCAAAAACCTACCTTCTCTCGGATATTGAGTGGGTTGACCCGGGAAGAGATCCGGACGAACCTTTCAACAAGCAGAATAGAAGTTGACCACAAAGTCCTAAGCCAACTAAAGGCGCAACACCCGAGCCGATAGGCATCACAAAGACCCGAAGCGAAATACCACTTGTCCAGTCAAATAGCCCGCACTATCCCTTTCCGCGCAATAAGACTATCCCTGTTAAATAGCCCAGATAGCTGCCCCTCTTCCTTTGCACATAGCCTTTCCATAGTGCTCTGCGAACTACTCCTTCGACTAGGCTCCCCGTGAGGGGGTCGGATCTCTCTTTTCTACGTGATATCTGGCTGGTCAATGTCATTCTTTGTATTGCTTGACTGGAGTCATGGTGGCATAATAAAAGAAGGCTAGGAAATCCCGGCTTATCCTCAATCAACCATCACTCTACAGTGATCACTGACGCTAAAAGTGAATGGATCTCGCTTTCGGCTTTGGAGGAACGGATGAAAAGAAACATCGGCTTCGGGTCGGACCCTTATACTAGTCCTATCGATCTGACAAGAAGAAGGGAGGCATCTCACGGGGAAGAGTCTATCATGTCGGAGGTCTAAACTACCTTAGAGATGCAATTTGAAGATCTTTCTGTTCCGGCCGATTTCATTTCAGGAGAAGGAGAGGCCTAAGCGTCCCAAACAGATTCATTAGGTTAATGGGCGGCAAGAGATGCCGCATCTAGGTCAGCCACATTAGCAGTTTCAGCAGAAGAAGCTTCAAGTCGCTCAACCACCGACCGGGAGAAAAAGAGGGAAAAAGGGTAAACCGAGGAAGGAGCTAGATCTATTCTAAAATCCTGGTCCTTTGCCAATGCCAAAGACATACCAAGGGGCTCTTTGCCACTTCTTCATCGACAGGTTCAGGCGCGAAGTGAACCAAACCAATATAGGTTCAGCAACAGAACGGGCACTAGTTGAAGAAAACCGCCATGGAACGGATTCTTTCTAACCTGCTGAACCTTCCATCGACCTATATGAAGTCTTGAGTTCAGTCTGTTCGGGTGAAAAGAACTTACCCCTTTGCCGACGACATCCCAGAAGTTCGCCCGCTCGACCTGAGGGAAGTGCAGGGTTGGGGAGCTTTGAGCTAGGCTGCTGCTACAAATGCTTGCTGTCGAGCGTGCCCCTTAAATAGCGCCCTCTTAGTAAGCAGCTTGCGGCGCTTCCCACTATGATTGATGTCTTTCCTTCTTCAGTTTGCTTTATCTCTGGGGTGCTTTCCAATCCAATGGTGATTGGTTAGAAAAGAAATCGGTAAACCCTTGCCTCGCCACAAACAGCAAACCGGAAACTGTGAAAGAAAAAGACATAACAAATGCCTCCTTCTTCACCACTAAAGACTGTATTTAATGGCTTTGCCTTTCATTCCCTGATCTCTATTAGACAAGACCTCCGTTCAGGCATCTCTCTTTCCCAGCGCAAGTATGTTCTTGATCTTCTTCATGAGAGTGGACAGCTTGCATGTCGCCCAGCGAGTACGCCCATTGAGGCTAATCATCATCTGGCTGACTCTGAGGGGGAGCTCTTATCTTATGCAGGACAGTATCGACGCTTGATTGGCAAGTGCCATCCTCCACGTCTCAGTTACGATCCTTTCTGGGACTTGTCAACTACTATCGGAAGTTCATTGAAGGGTACTCTAAACGAGCTGCCCCACTCACAGATCTACTGAAGAAGGATACTAAGTGGGTTTGGTCTAAGTCCTGCCAAGAGGATCTCAAGAGTGTTGTTACCAGAGTCAACAATGGGGCTGATGCCATACTATACTACAAGGCCGCAAGGCAGAACTTGCTGCCCTATGGGGCAGGTGCTAATGGGCTTTCATATCCGGTTGAGAGAGATGGCTGGGGATTTCACTCATAGGATAGTTTGTACCCGCTTCCATTGCTTCTTTGTCTGGGCTTTGCTCTTTACTACGCTATTCAAAGAATCGAGAAGGATTTTTAGTAGGTTGAATGCATTGGAGTGAAAGCTGACAGCATTCATTCCTTTATGAAGTAATCCCTTGCTTGTTCTTGTGCTTCCCATCGGCAAAGGCTGCTGGGTGATATGAAGACGGAAATGACGTGCTACGTCGTCGATTCCGACGCTTCTTATAGTCTTATCCTAGGAAGACCTTGGATTCATGACAACTTCGTTGTTCCATCTAAGCTCCACCAATGCGTCAAGTATGTGGACGAGAAACAAGAAGTGCATCGGGTGTTTGCTGACAAGAAAGCCTTTAATTTAAGTAAGGGTTAGAAGCTTATTGCGCCGATGCTAATCTTTATAAAGATGCAGCGAACGAAGATGATGAAGAGGAACCTTGTGTTGAATCGACTACCACTTCCTCACACCCCTTATGCGAATCTGGACTAGTACATGAATCAGCGCCCGAACTCACTTGTTTAGGGCAACTGGACTCTACAACTAAGAAGCGCTCACCTCCGGTTACACAACGAAGATCACGAACAACCTTACACCTACCTGGATCATCCAACGACTGCACATCTGCTCTGTTCTCCGCAAAACCTTCGTTAGGAGGTGTGTTATCGATTCTAACGTCTTTCCCTTTGAAAGCTCTGATGTTCTCCTCATGACCAAGCAGCAGATCCCAACTCCTCTCCTTTGGTACACCGTATAGAGTCAAGTGATTTATCTATAGGGCCCACAAAAGAAGAAGCTAAAGTCAGTAGAGAACGGGCCTTCACCAACCGAACCAAGATCTGATGCCGAACCGTACCCAGTAGGTCCTTATATTTCCGCGACATGAAGCCTAGCTCGATAGCCCATATGTCGCCAAAAAGAATAGCCCACTGCACTGGAGTCGCTTAGGCAACTTCCTACTCCGTGCTACACCCGATCGAGGCTCCCCGAGAAGGGTTTTCATTAGATCCTTCGTGCTAAATGGGCATATTATAGAGCAAGGGAAGGATTTTTGCTAGCAGCCAAAGATGAAAGGTCCGCCTCAGGATAAGGATCAACCTCAGCAGGTTTGGTTCCAGTTTGGAGGGAGTCCCACCAATTGGGCTTGGGGTGCGATAGTGCCCCTTTATTCCGGGTGACCTGGATAGAGCACTTTTGATCATCTGATTCCAAATCTGCTTATAGAAAATGGGAGGGTGATAAATCAGTGTCCGCAGTCTTACCTGGACCTTGCGCCCTGAGCGCGTTGATGCTGTTAGCTATACCCCACAAAGAAGTGGCAAAAACGACTTACTTTGTTGCAACGGGAACTACTCGCCCCAACAATGGGCACTGGTGAAATAGAATCTTATGTTGCAGCTACTTATGCTTTTACATGCTCAAACGGAACAAAACTGACTATTTTTTATTACGAAACTCAGCTTCTTTCTCAATGCCAAGAACTTCAGGAGCTTAAAAGCATAAATCAAACTTACTTACGCGAAACACACAGACTGACGGAGCTACTGTGCCACCAGAGAGACTCGCTTTTTAGTCTACGGTTTCTCGAGCTCAGCAGAAAGGGAATCTCTCATTCTGGGTTGGGTTGTTCGTGATTAATGATTGGTCCGACAAGTGAAAGAAAATAGGAAAAGTACGGTGGGTGATCCCATTCCTTAGTCAGGACCAGGGCCTCCTCGTGAGCCATAGTTATAGTGTAAGCATATAAATTAGCCTTATCCGAAGCGCACGCACCCATCTGACCAAGTCGAGCCCTTTCTGGTTACAGGGAAATAAAGATCAAGAAAGAAGATCAAAAAAAGAGATCAAGAAAGAAGCTAAACAAAGACGGAGAGGCAAAGGGCAAGGTTAGAAGAAGCTAATTCGACCGATTTGGGATGGCATAAACTGGAGTTGTTGAGTTAGAAAGAAGGAAGCACTTTTGATTTGTTTGAACCAAGCCCTCCCGAACCGCATAAAAGGAACTGGTTCACAAATCATTTTAAACAAAGAATCTTGAGAAGTGCGATTTATTAGAATGCCCTCTGCATCGTAATCAACAAAAGAGGCATACGAATCCGCGTAATCAAGGATCTGAATCCACTGCCAAATCCGTATCCCTATTCCCTTCCTCAGAAACGGGCCGAGGGGGAATGTCTTCTAGTGAGGGGAGTCTTTTCAGCTTCAATCGACTGGAAGCACTTCCTTCCGCGCCTACCTCTCTTGGTTGCCTGCTTTTTAGGCCTGCTTTAGGACTAGGTAGGGCTAGTTCTCTTGCCCGCTTGTCGGGCTTAAAGCGGAACTTAGCTTCTCACTAACAGAATCGTAAGTCATCAAAAGAGACTCGGAAAGAGTGGCGTTAAAGAGGACTGGGGAGCCTCTCGAAGTCTCCGATCTCACAGATGGTTAGGCTGCAATTCCTTCGCTTGTGAAGAAGCTTGGCTAGTTCTCCTTACTCGGACATTCTGTTCATCCGACCACCGCCCATGCTTCAAGATTGAAGTTTGAACCTGTAAAAAAGAACGTTGTAACCGAGATCGCATAGGTCCAACATAAACCTCCTCACAGGCAGCCAAAGATGGGCGAGGATCAACAACTTAGTTAGCTAACGAAGTTGATGTTGAAGTGAAAAGAACACTAATAAAAAGGAACGGAGTCGGGGAATTCTAACTCTTAACTTGCTCCTGCGACTTCCTTTTAATTTGGTAGGGCATGCCACCTCGCCTTCTCGCGACAGGAGAAGCGAAGCCAATTCTATTTACAAAATTCGAATCAGGCTGCCCACAAGTCCTGCCATTTCTTTCTTTTGTCCTCCTTAGCTTGTCTTCAGCCGACCTCTTTTTGGAGTGTAGCATGTGGGGAGGAGTATAACCAAATCTGGGAAAGAGAACTCTCGTATTTGAATTGCCAGGATAGGAAGGGGATGTCCTGTAGACAGCTAATCTGTGTAGTAACCGGTGGAAAGAGAGAACCCATTACTTTCTCTACGAGGTACCCACAAAATTAGTATATAATAATATTTATAGAATCCTGTCTCTTTCTTATCAATAGCACCCATCAAACTCGTGGTAAAGTGCCTCGTTCAAGCGGTGAGAAGAAGCCATCTCCTTTTGATCCACTGATTAAACAAATGACTCTTAACTCCTAAAGAGAGGCCGGTCACTCTAAAAGCTAAGTGAGGAAATAAGGGTTTATACCTCCGCTACCACTTACGAACGAGATCTCGCTAGCTCTCTGACAAGTGATTCAAAGAACCTTTCTGAGTAAGGGAAGAATTCTTCCCGTGGTTCAGTCTCAATCCAATCTATGTCACTCCATCCATTTCTTAGGCATCTATTTAATGAATCTATGCCATACCTAAGGTAGCCCAGGAACTTCCCTATCACTTTGATCCACATTCCGTGCTAGTTGCTTTCTGAGAGTGTTCATGGGTTTTTGAACTATTCCTAGTATTGGGCCGGGTCTCCCCTCTTCTCGAGGTAGTTCCTATGCCCTCTTACTTAATAGAATGCTGAGACCAGAAAGGACCTATTGGTATGTGCCCCTGCGTACTGCGTTGCACCAGCTAACTCTATCTAGCAAGACCTTCCCTATGATAATGACTGGCTAAAGAAAACCTCTTTTAGCTATTCATGGCGATCCTGACTTATGAAGGTTACTGAAACGTAGTGTTATTATTAGTGTCTGCTAGCCATTGTATCGGTTCGTAACCCCGATCATGAAGGAAGTGAGAATTTGGAGAATCAAGGATATTGACCTGGAAGTTCCGACAGGTAGTGTGCAGGCAGGGCCAGGAAGAAATCTACATCTCATGGTATGCCTGCTGTTAGTAAGTCTTATTATGCAAATTTCCTTTAGGGAGAACGGGCGTTTGTGGCTTGAAACGATCAATCACCCGCGGGAACTCTTTAATGGTGGTAGGCGAGAAAATTAATTACTAAAAGAAATGTGACGGCTGGCGACAAGCAGCTGGTTGACCTCTCTCTCAGTCCTTGGCCTATCAATGACCGGGAATCTTGCTTTATACGTCAAGTTGAGCTAGTGGTTCAGATCTTCGCAAAGAAGAGAACGAGGACGGGAACAACCAAAAGGGTAAGGCGGGCAAGCACTTCTTGTAAACCATTCATCCGCCCACAACTAGTGGAAACATCTGTTCGTGTTCCTGCGGAAGTTAATGGCTCAGCGAAATTCCCTACTCCAGTTGGTGAGTGCCTAATTTATTTGGGTATGGAAGTTGAGAGTTGGCATCGACGGAATCATAATTAATGGATTCAGTGCCAGTCTAAGAACGGAAACCGAGTTGTAGTTAGTTAAGGCCTCGATACAAAAAGAAGGAGATTTAGGATCCATCTCACGACGAGCAGCTCTCGGAACAAGAGGCTCAAAGACAGAAGGGTCTGTTTGTCCGGTTGATTGGACAACAAAAGTGAGGACTTGGATCACCGGGATCGGGTCCAGTTTCCCGTGTTTTTCGACTGTCATCAACTTGACTCTTGGAAATGAGTTTTCGGATCGAACTTTTCCTATTCCCCGGGATTTTAAAGACTCATCTGATTTCCGAGTGTGAGTGGGACTTTTTTCGTGACCGGATCCAGTTCCTTTAGTACTGCTATAGGCCAAAATGAACTCCTTTTCTTGTTTCGCCCTATGAATCGTACTAGATTTTGGTTGGCACTGCAGTAGCCCTTTGGCTAGGTGTTGGGGCAACATTACCTATTGACTTCCACTTTGAGTCCTTTTCATCGAATTAATTCTACAAGAACAAGAGGTGATGCTATTCCAGTGGTTGAGAGACAGGAGTGAGAAGGCTTTCCTTTTTGATTCGTCCCGGACTTGCTCATTTGAGCATTTTTCTGAATCCAATCTGTAGGAATCGATAGTAGCGCATCCATCATTTATTACAATCCATGCCCTATCGGTAGCATACCTGTGGCTAGCGCGACATAACCTACCATTAGACTTCTCTTTTATCTCCTGCTCCCCCCGACCTCATATACGTAATGGCAGAGGATACGGAATAATAAAGAGAACCTGTCATTGATGCACTAGTCCAAGGGGCGAGCTCTCGTCCCTTCCCTTCCTCGCCTTAAGAATCATAGCCAAGGTAAGAAGTGGAGAAAGATGAGCTTATCGGATGGAGGAGAACGAACTAGTTAGCCTTTGTAGTTGGGAAACGGGGGGGGTGGATCCAACACTAGCAGGTCTAACTCCTTTTTAGTGCCTTTAGTCAGCGGATCCGGCCTTTCCAGCAATCGCAACGGCTTCTTGAAAACAAGATAAAAAGGTCATTTCATTCGAAGAACAAAATGAAGAAGTGGCAACTCGATTGCATGGATCCCGCGCGGGTTTTCCCTGCCGAACATTGCTAGATTGTTCGACTGCCCTAAGGGAAGAATTGGGGCTCTCATGAAAGGATAGCCAATTTAATCTATTAAGTAAATACTTGTTGATGATATTCACCCCCGCTCCTGTCAGTGAAGGGAACCAACTAATTCATTAAACAGGAGTCCTCGCTTCCAGCTACCTATAGGTTGTTGAATTCGCTTTAAAAAGAGGTTTTATGGTCTACTGGTCGTCCGCAGATGCCTATCGAGAGAGTCTTCATTTCCACTTCCAGGACCGGGTCTAACCCCAAGCTGAAAGCTGAACCCAAGTTGAAAGCAAGGCAACAGGGTCACAAAGGGCAAGTCCTATGTTGGAGGCAGCGCGCTGTCTGATTAGACCGCACGAAGTACAAATGCACGGAAAAGCTCTCCAAGCATTAGACCCTATCTCTTAGGAGCCGTGCGAGATGAAAGTCTCATGCACGGTTTTGAATGAGAGGTTGGAAATGCGCTCATCCGTCGAAGGAAATGCTGACGAGGGGTCGCTACTACTCCTCATAAAGATCATGTGAGGCACTTCAGTTGAGAAATGAATGAAATGGTGCAACCAGAACTAAACAGGCGGTTGATCCTTTTGATCTTACTGGAAAACATAATTGAATTCATTCCAGGGTAATACGAGACGAAAGAACACGGGAAAACGGGTCCCGCTGTTGAAGCATCGGGGAAACTAACAGGTTGGATCATACTTATTGGTATGTGGGCCCTTCCACCTCATAAAGAAGGAAATAGTTGAGCTATACTTCTCACCTTTGGCATTTCTCTCTCCCGAGCTGCGCGATCAAAAGAAAAGAAGACGGTCAAACTAAGAAAGCCCAATCATTGATATGTTATCGATCTGACGCGGCGGTAGCAGAAACAAGATACTGGCCAAGGTCTACGTGACACTGACAAATGAAATCAAAGAGAGCGAGCCTAACCTAAGGGAATAGATAGGCAAGCCGGAGATAGGGGGTTAATCGAAAAGCAGAGGCGCTCATACTGATGAATCAATAGTGGATGTGGCGGCAAGATACCGGTTGTAGACGAAAGCTGCTCTGCGCGGGAAGACAAGGGAAGCCTTTCCTGACTTCCTGGCTGGTGTATGATGCCGTGGGTAAACAACTGACGCGAGTGCTGCCTTTAATTGACTCAGTGATAGCGAGAACCAGTAGTAGATTTGTGTGAATAACGTTTTTCGATGGCTCTAAAACACGCTTTCGGGCTGCCTGAGCTCATTTATAGTTTAGTGGGAAATTGGAGAACTCTTGGCCCCTCCAAGCTAAGATCATGAGTAAGGAGATTGAGAATAGAATGCTGCTGAGACGGAAGAAAATAGTCATAGGAATTGCTAGCAACCGGCCGCCTAGCCACTGAACCGCACGGGCGGTAGGAGACCCCTAACCACTTGTTGGTGCTATATCTGATCTATCAACTCGAGAAGCCGAGGACGAGCCCCGTTCATCACTAAGCGAAATCGCCTTTTCCTCGTCTAGTCGTAACACAATCTCTGCCTGCTACTGATCCTTTTTTAGTAGAACCTCTTTTCTAGGCCCTACCAACCAATGGATTCTTCGCCAAGATCGTTGACACAACTCCTTGATCAGCCACATTAGTTGGAACAGCTTTCGTCGGGCCCTTTGGCACCCCCTTGTCTTCTAATTGGGTTTGCGCCATTTAGAGCCAAAAAAAAGGTAGAACCATAGTCACAGAACCCAAAGTAGTTGGAGTTGGATGGCCAAGGTAGGGAGTTCAGTCCGATGAGGGGGCTTCGCCTCCGGCTAGGTCAGTTTCAAGGAATGCTGCTTTCTCATATTTCGGTTAGCCGGGCGTACTTCAGAAGTAGTTCCACTTGGTAGGGCGTAAGTTATCTTTAAGTTCGTCCCGCTCGTTGTTAACCCACCCATAGTCAGGAGGTTTAGATGGCTCAATCTCAAAAGTGCCTATCAAAGATAAATAATAGTGAGTCCAACAAAGCCAAGATTCAACTACGTTATACGAAATTAGAACATATAGTACTCCTGCCTCTTCACTCCCCCGGGGAGCCATATCCTTATACCGTACCGCGGACACTAGTTCTATGCCCTTACCTGGGATAGATCGGTTATTCTCTAACATGTTAGAGTATTAAGACGAACCAACTACAAGGCCTATATTGACTAGAGATAACATCATTTAACCATTCGTGGTGCCCCTCCACATCATGTGTATCCCTATGTCATCTTATTACTGTCAACTAGCCATTCAATGGATTCTGACTCGGCGTAACCTCTATTCTTGCTATCGGAGAGGTGCTCATTGTCATGAATAGGATATGGATACTGGCTTAGATGGCGATAGGGGGTCCGCTGCCTGTCGCTCCGTTCCAGGTAAAAGGCGATACTCAATAGATCGGAAAGAATTATGACACGGTTCCACCTGGGATTCTACGGGCGTAGTTGTAGTTACAGGCGCGTAGTTATAGTTATAGATATATAGAGATCGCGAAGTCACCCTTGCTTAGCAGAATAAACTGAATAAAGGAAAGCGGCTTCGTCAGTAGCAGGGTGTTACGTAGAAGAGGCGATGGCACAAGCTGATGCAGAGAAGGCAAGACTCTATTTTTATTATTTCCTTAAGTGAAAGCAGCATACGCCAACTACCTTCGAGCAGTAGAGAGTAAAGCCGTAGACATTCTTCCAGAGACGACTCAACAACTAAGCTAGCAAGTGCAGGAGCTCCTTCTTTAAAATACCTTACCCCTCACAAGTAGGGACAATCTCAAGAAGTCGAAGAAAGGAAAGACCATCGCCTTCAAACAGATGTAACCACTTCAGTTGACCACCCACAAGAAAAGGCCATTCAGCCCGAGTCAATTACAACAGGCAAGTATGGGGCAACCCAACTACCATCATTGTGTTCCGTCGATCGATCCTTTTCTTTGGATTCGTGGGATCAGAAGTAAACAAGTTGGAAAAACCGGGAGTACATGTGCATGAGTGAGCCCATCTAATGAATTCCCCTCGAACCGATGATCGCTATCTTTGCTTCTGGACTGAGGTTGTGCCTCTGCCTTCTAAAAAGAAAATCGTCCCTAAAGCAGACCCGCCAACAGTCAAGTAATTAGTGAATCTTTGAGAGATATTGATAATTAGTTGCTTTCTTTTCTATCTCCCATCTATCCATTTTCTTTAGTTATTTACTAGAGCAATTATGATCTGGAAGTCGATCCGGGGCAAGTGTTCGGATCTATTATGCCCCCTACTTTGAGGGTGGGCTCAGCTGGACCAATACCCGTTTTCTAGCGATTATATTAGTGACTAAGGTAGTTGGCTCGCGAGTTGTGTTTTTCCTCTTGTGCCTAAACTGAATCTCTGGGGGCGACCTGGCCGTTATCCCGATGTTACTCCAGTGGGCGAGGAGAAGAGGCCGGGTCCTGTTCCAGTAGACGAAAGTTCAGTCTTAGTCTTTTTAGATGGCTTCACTCAGTGAGCGGATCCTTGCGGAAGTGATCCCGAAGAAAAGACTGGTTCACACCTACGCAGTTTGCGGTCCCATGGTAGCAAGAGCCGGGTATTTTTATCTTACATGAACTCCCCTCGCTTAGAAAGCCCGAAACGTCTCTCGTTCAACGGCACACAGTCTCCTAGTTATATTTATAGTGTGGGAGCTACGCTATCGCTTACTCATGAAGAGCATATTGAAGAACAAAAGCTAGTACTCTACCCAGCCCTATGAGCCCTCAGGGCGGAAGATACCACTTACATAAAAGCGTATGGGACAACAGATGCCACACTTCTCCGTTTAGCCCGGGTAACAGCCTCGGGCTCTCCTTCTTCCAGCAACATCAGGAACAACCTTCGACTCTCGTCTCTAGTGACGGGACGTATCTTACATCTCAATAAGTTCAAAACTAGCAAGCAGAAGTCGCCCTCGCCTTTAGGATCGCGATATTATATAAAGGTATGGCTTCAGCCCCGCAATCCTTTCCTTGAAAACGTGATAGATCAAATTTTTTATTCTTTATCTGAGCTCTAGAAAACGGGTATTGCAGCTATCCCCAGCATTTCTGCGACTATAGATATGATTTATCTGACTTGCGCTAAGAGTTCCTGGATTTGGAATCTTGAAAAGAATTAACTACATGACTGCGAGTACCACTTGGACAAGCTTGATTAAGCTAATTTAAGTAACAACTACTTGATGAGTTCTATCAGTATCTGGACTCCCCTGTACGTACCAGCCCTGGTTGGTGACCAAAGTAAAGCCTGACTTATGCATTTATATAGATCTCCCTCACACCCTCAGGCGGAGAGCCCCGCTTACTGACGTCGGCAGTCCGATCTTCTTCGTGTAGGAAGCTGACTAGCACCTCTGAACTATCCTGTTCACCGGGGTCGAGTCCAAGGAAAGAGTTAATAAAGTAAGGAAGATGCGAGTCGAAGCCAAGGAAAAACAAAGGATGGATCCTATCGATCTTTCGACCATGCCGTAGAGCAATTGTGGTTTCATTTGTTGAAACAATTGGAGAGGGGAAGTCTCAGTCGGCATCATACTCACATAATATGGCTAGTCCGCGGACCGGCCAACTCCTTCATTTTTGTTTCAGGGACAGAATAAAAAAACCTTTGAGGACTTTACGCCCATCTCACTCGTTCCTTCCTTGCCTCTTCGGATTCAGCAAAACTGATGGAGCGTCCTTTCGAGTAAATTCAGATCATAAGGAAGCTGCCTTCACCCTTCGCCAAAGGTATTCTCCTATCCGCTTAGTTGTGTCTCTCACTACAAGAACGAGTCGTAGCAAATGTGGTGTTGATCGAGTTATTCAAGTTATTCAAGCAAACGGTAAGAAGATGATGAATCGGGTTTTGGGTATCCTGGGGAAGGAACTCATTCGAATCAGAACTTTAAGTGAGCTTGTTGTGTATCGAATGTTAGGAGGAACCGATCCTGCGGCCAATTGTCTGCAGGGATAAGTCGTCTTCGTGCTCCTAAACATACAATCTAGCGTGGAAAGAAAGAATAGATCGGATAGTCGGCGTGTCCCTGTCGTTGAAACAGGTAGCGTAGCCCCAGAGTATGTGGTTCAAGCCCTAGACTCAATAGGTAAATCCTCGTCTGAAGTTAGTGAGGAAAGTAGCGCTCTTTACCCGGGTCCAGGACTTAGGAATGATATTCTATAAAATATTACAGACATAATGATAGGCTCTTTTCAGTATCTTTCGGAAAATAGTAAGCAAGAAAACCTCCATGGTGAGAGGTGGAAGAATCCGTTGAAGAAGCTGACCTCCCCCTCTTCCCCGCTGGGAGTTGGATCTTTCTATCCGCCTGTGGGCTGATCAGTCCTTGACGTATGGATTGTTTCGTACCCCTAGCATGGCTTCTCGCGAAGATTTGATTACTTATTGAGACGGATCTTGCGCGGGCTAGCTAGGCTGAGCATGATTGGTGGAATTCTTAACTTATACAGTCATTTCTCTCTTCCAGTTCGTAACCAAAAGGTAGGTAAATAGGAGCCAAAAGATTTCTCTTTCTGCGTTGTCCAACACGGCTCACTAAAGGCAAAAGCAAGAATAAGGCATTCAGGGGAATTTGCCGTATATGATCCCACAAGGGAGTTGGATCCACACCATCACTAGGAACTTCCATCCTTTCAAAGGGTGATGCGAGCCAAGACTTCCCAATGATCCACCCTTACCGTAAGCACCCGCTGCTCAGCCTACTGCTCTCACCGATCCCAGGATCAGGAGATTCCCTGCTACCGTTTGGCCCGCAATAGATACCAGAAGTTCCGCTTCCGTTCGTCTCCTTTCCATCCACATTTAAATAAGGGAGACGGAGATCTTTGGAAGCCATAAGGTGTAGTGTACTCGTTCGCTTTCGCTTAGCGTGCCACATAAAAAATAGAAAGATCTGGGTAAGGAGGAGTATAACGCCCCTGGCTCTGTATTCTATCTTTCTCCTCGATATTCTTCTCTTCATAAAGCCGCTGCTGAAGCGTACCTTCCTGTGGGGTTGTCAACGTCAGACTGAACTTCTTCGTTTGTAGGATCTGCCCTTTCATCAACTGGAACACGAGCGGTGGGTGAACACCCGCCCTGCCCAATAGCTTCCTCAAAATGGTAAACAGGAGATTGGAACAACATCCCCGGAAGCTAGCCGTGATTCTGGACTTTGTCTCGTTGACAGCCATTTCGGGTATTCCAAATAAACGAACGTCCCTGTCACGACTAAGTCAACATCCTCGGGATTCGCCTACTGATTCTTAACTTCCTTTGGCGACTGGAACTGATATGATAACATTCCGTTACCTGGATGGGTTGAGAGATTGGGGGAACAACTGAGAAAGGTTCTCTTTCTCCCGACTTACTCTTCCAAATAGAGATAGCAAGGCTGAGAGTTCTGCTCACGCTGGAGTATAGATTCGATCTGCTAACCCAGCAAATGAAGACTTTGGTCCGTCTGTTGGAGATTCTCCGGTTGGTAGTGGGTAGCCAAATAGTTCATAATAGAACAAGTAGGGTCAACCTAACTGTTCTAAGAGATCTCTTTAAAGGATAGGTATAAGGGGTAAACTCTTTTAGGAGTACTTTAAAGGGTGTCACCTTTTAGAGGTGCATTAGTAGTAACAGTCCTATTTGAAGCGATACGATAATAAGGGAAGGGTTCCAAACCAGTTCAAGTGGAGGCTGATTCGCCAGGTGTAGTTCAGCTTTCAGCTAGAGTTGGAACAGTCCTAGTTGAAGATTTGGTGTAGTGGGCTGTCTCTTTCCCTGCCTCCTCCAATGGTAGTTCCCCGTATGCGAAAACAGGCCCGGCCCTTATTTGCTTCTCTTAGCGATGAGCTGATCGGAGAAATGCCCGTCGACTTGGGAGAAAGAGACATGGCACTTCACAAGCAAGACTAGCATTTTCAGATGTGGGTGAGCTTGATTGAACAGCAGAAGCTAGAGCCCCGAAAGGTCAGGCATAGGAAAAGGGCTGACAAGAACTGCCCAAGGGGAAGGAATAGAGTGAGGGCGGAGCAAGAACTTCCGTCTAGTAAGAAGCCTCCTCCGTTAGCTGGTCTGTAAGCGGAAAACCAAGCAAGTTACGGCAGGCTAAGCAGGCAAGTCTGTTCTGTCAGCGTTGCTGGATCGCTTGGGAAGAAAGCTCAAACTGAGTGTCAACCCGCTCTGGCTTAGTGTGGGAGGGGGAAAGAAAGACGTACGGACGGGGAGAATGGTACTGTACTGGTTGCCTGGGAGATGGAACTAGAGTAGTTGGCTTTCTGGCTAGATATTGGCTTGTTGTTACGGTTAAGGGCAGCCCTTGATCCTAACCCTCGGAAGAGACAGATGGCTAGACTAGAGATTCAGTGGAGCCAGCCTTATTCAAGTACACTAATGTCACTATCAGCTACTGTTGTAACAGCCCTACTTTCAGCTACTTCAAGCTACTACTACTTGCTTGCAAGCCATCACAAGCCTTATAGCTGATCAAGTGAACTACTTTCCGCGATACCCCATTAAGGCTTCCATATGTAAAGTCTTTCCTATCGACCTCTTTCGGAGCCTATGTTTTCTGCTGTCAGATGGCCATGCCCGAAGTAGTTACGCGCCCTTTAGGGAGATGCCGAAGGAAGGGAAGGGCTAGCGCACTATGGCCTGACGGTGTGAGTAAGGACTGGGGTCAGGTGGTTGTAACCGAAGGAATTGGAATGAGGGCTGAAAGGAAGAACAAGCAAGCAAGCCAAGCTAGGGCTCACTCAAAGAAGAAGCACCCTTTCTTTATCTTTATAAATAACAGTAGGATTGTGCTGACTCCAGTCAACTAGAATGCAGTAGCGCTCGTGTGCACTCCGGCTTCTCGTCCCATCTGTAAGTAACTACTGTGACTTTCTGATTGGGCACTTTGCCCCGCTGTAACTGAAATAGGAATTGCCAATCTGTATCTGTTATACGCTGAAAGAAAGAGCACCTATTTCTATTCTACTGAAAGCTAATGGACTAAAGGATAGATTACAAGCCTGAAAGCGAAAGGCTTACTAGCTATCACCCACTCTTACGGAGTCAACTAGTGAAAGGTGGTCTACTAAGTTTGCGTCATCAGCATCGAGCCAGCAAGAAAACGGCAGCGCTAACGAACGAGTGAAGCGCGCAAAGCGCGAAACGAGAACTAGAGCAACGGTGGTCGTAGATCAGAGGGCGATCATCCCTTGCTTGTTCGCTCTACCGTTGTTTGTTCGCTCAACGTTAGGAGAGTTTAGATGATAGGAAGTAGTTCACTTAGCCACACGCCAAAACAGAAAGAAGAAGTCATATCCTTAACCGGCGGAATTGTCTTAGCGCGGATCTATCCTTTCCTTTAATAAATTGGTATTCAGTGAGTGACTCTTTCCGTCTTTAGTTTAGGTTCATTATGGCAGTTGTTAGTTCCGTCTCTTTATCAGTGAATTCGGTATCGTTTATTAGCTCTGAAATCGAGGTTGTTATACCACGCTATGATGTTATAGCACTACTACTGCGACTTAACTCATTTTGATATAGAATATCGCAAGAAGTTCCCAAAACATAACTATGCAAGGTTTTGTTATGAGGTATGAATTTCTATACCGGAAAACGATGAAAGAGTCGAAATGTTTTTGGAGAGAGGGGTTTATGATGATGGTTTGAAGAGGCGGCGCCGGTGCTTCGTGAGTGGGAGGAGTCTTTCCGTGAGCTAGAGCTTGAGCTTGCTCCCCCACTTTTGGCCTTGTTAGGCTCTGAAGTTTGTTCTTTGCTTTGGGATTGGCCCTTCTTCTTCCCACTATCCATGGGAGAGAAATCAGTCAAGCGCTCCCCAGTCGATCGATATGGGCCATGGCGGAAGCTAGATCTTGGACTCGTTGCCTTTGGAGTTCCATCTGCACCCAAGGCTTCAGTCCTTCAATGAAGTAAAACAGCTTGTCCTTCCCTTTAGTTCAAATCTAGCATGTCACGGATGTCAAGCATTAGGGCCGAGAATTGCTTGACATAGTCGCGCACCGTGCCAGTTTGGCGGAGTTGCCTCAACTTCCGGCGAGCAATGAACTCGACATTCTCAGGAAGGAACTGATTCTTCAGCTCACGCTTCAAGTCGTCCCACGAGTTAATGGTGCAATGACCGCTTTCTCTCTCAGCATATTTGGTGAGAGAGAAAGGGATCTGTTGGTTAGGCGTCTGCCTATGCGGACGGCGGGGTATGAGGATGGGGATTATGATGAAACAGTTGATTCAGCGGACGATCTAGCGGATGAAACAGCGGAGGATCCCTATTCCTTCTTACTTATTTTATTTGCCCCGGCCCCTCTCCTTTCTTTTAGTCGGCTTGGTTCGGCTTTAGCTGGTGGAGGAGAAGTGGATTGCATTGGTTCATAGCTAGAGGAGAAAGGGCAGTCGAGTGCTTCGTCTTCGCTTCGCAGGTTTGTTAATGAGCCCCGGCCCCATACCATCCTTTGTATTTAAAAAATGGAATAAGCTTTATCCATTTCTCGTAATGTAATACTGGTGTGGTACTTTTTAGTGAAGGAGAGGGATGGGTCCTCCCCCTTCAGCCCATTAACAGAAGTAATCGAACTTTCAGATCGGAATGCATGGTGGTTCTTGGTTCCCACAGGGCTGCCTATTCCACGGCGACTCTGTCCCTTGACATGATTGGCTATACCTAACTATGGATAGCTAGAAATAGCACCCGATCGACGTCATGTGGTTATCCCTTAACTTCCGAGTGACTGGAGGCATGGTCCATTGGTTAGGTGGACACCGCCTCGTTTCCCTTCGAATCTAGCAGTTTTCCTCTACTTTACTGCTCTACTCTCGGCACACGCATTAGAATCCCAAACCTTCCGGATAGTGCTTTTGGGATACCTATGATTAGTCGGTCGCGTATTGTGTCATGTATTTAGGGGGGGCCTTTCCGCGTATGAACGCATTGGCAACGGGTGACCAAACCAACCTCTGCCTCGCTTTGGCAGCCTAGACTGTTGTTCTACTGCTTAATGTAGTAGTGTCTACTTATTTCAGGTCCCGTTGTTAACGCACTAAACTCTGGTAGGTCTCCTCGATCTGCCCTCGAGCAGTCCGAGTTGATCCTTCAGATCTCGATTTGTTTTTTTTTTTTTATGGAAAATAGTGTCCATTGATACCTTATAGTGATAGAGTGACCGTTTACACACCTTCTCGGGCCAGTGTAGTGGATCTTTCCCATTATGACAGTAAAACGATCAGATCAAAAGATGTCGATTAGAAAGGCAAGGCCGAAGCTTTACTAATTACTAATAAGGGCTAATCTTGCTTCTCCAGCTCCACCAGAGCATTTTAAAAGAGCGCTCGGGAATAAAGCCTAATCAAAGCAGGCAAACAGAAAGATCGTGTAACTTGACAGGTGCAGCCACGAACGACGGCTTGTTTCTCAACCGCAGTAGCTCTTGTTCTTCTTACTTCTCAGAGGTCGATTCAGCAGCTTCAGTAACCTCCATGGTTAGTCTTTGTATTGCGGGTTATAATCCTGAGATGTATTCTTGTGGGCCAGTCCCAGGATTAAACCTGGGTTCCAGGGATGGCTCCATCTCGGTTGTGGATCTAATCAGCTCCATCAGACCGCCTGCCTCCACAGTGAAGCTTCCGGCCACTGCTTCCACAGCAGGACAGGAATAGAAGTGAGTGCTGCTTCAGGTGGATAAGCTTCGACGCTCTCAACCTGGTTTGGATCGTTTGACTATGGCTCCGCGTTCTTTACAATCATAAGCTCGATCACGAGGGTCCAAATCAGGGTCTCCATCTCGCCTTATGGCAAGAAGTTCTTTAAATCTACATCTACATTTTAAGAAGTTATAGGTATAGCTCAGGAGATGGGATTGGATCCGGAATTAGAATTGGCTCTGCATCATCTGAAACTCCATTTTTGGTCTTTATTTCAATTAGAATCTGCATATGGAATTAGAACCGGGCTACCCCATGATCGTGATTTGATCATCATTAGGTGGTGAGAAACCACGCCTTATGACGAAAAAGGGGAGCATTACGTCCGATCAAGACACCAGTCTGCCCTCTAATAGAGGGTGCTACGGAAGAAATTAGGCACTGACTTGTTAATATAGTTGGTTTAGCAGTGCTTATCACTCAGGACGGCCAGACTCCAGTCGTCGGTTTACTGGAAGACTTGCTGAGGAGCTTTGTGCAAGGGAGACCGAGCAAGTGGGAATAAGTTCTTCCAACTGCAGAGTTTGCCTATAAAAACGATGTGAATCGGCCTATGTGTGTTAAGTAAGGGGGGAAGTCACCATTCGAAGTGGTGTATCGTAAGAGCCCGAGGGGAGTTGTCAATTGGAGGCGAGCGAAGGTAAACCTTATGGAAGGAGTGAGAGGAATGAATGATCCCTCACACTATTTATAGTTCCGGCAGGCTATAAAGGTAAGTACGCTACACTTCACACCAACCACATATCGATTCAAGAAACATGAAACAAGCAACTACGCAAACGGGGGATGCTGACGGTACGGAAGAAACAACAAGGGCTTTCGCCTCCACCACTTTCGCAGGGAAGCCCCTTCTTACTTATAGAGGACTCTCGCAACTCGTAGTATGCTCGCTCATCCCGAACTTCCGTTTCATTACGTGTAGTCAGTTCAGTAAGGCTCGCATCCCTCCCGATGATCAGGCGTTACATATGATTCGGGCGCTCCCTCAACTATCAAGTCACTTACTGTTGTTTATCTTCACTACACATTTCATAAAGCAGAAGAGAAGGATTGATTCAAAGAAGGAAAGGGGGCGTACCGAACCTATAGATAGGACCAGAGATCACCACTCAGAGAGTCCTAAAGTGAAGGGGCCCACCGAATCTCAAATAGAGTAAGCTGAATCAGAGGGAAAGGGCTGCCGCTATCTCGAACTAATTAACAAAGAGTGGTGCGCACTCCGACCGGATATCGAGCTATATATCTGAGGGTATCGAGAGTAGTGAAATGCTTCGTAAGTTAAGTAGTCTCCCTGATGCAGCTAATATTCTTTCTAGTGGTAAGTCGCTTTTTGTAGCTAGGTTTCGATCATGGATTGCAAAAGGCAACCCTTTCATTGTTATATAATTGTCAGCCGAAGACTCTTATTTGTGTCTGTCGCCGGTTTTGATAGGGGGAAGTCGCTTTTCCGCAGAAGGAAGTGCAGTCGGGTGTGCCGATGCCGATATAGGCTTCTCTTGAATCTACCTCCAGTCAGTTTACGAAGAAGGGGAGAAAGCGCTTTAGAAAGGGTATCGTATATAAGCGGCTGCATTTAGGAGTTCTCTTTCCGTGGCTTGACGATTGAGTCGACTTATGAAAGCTTGACTTAATACCTGCTCTTCTCTGTACGGAGACTGGCATTCCTCGATAGACGAATTAGCTCCTAGCTCGTCGTAGGCCAAGTCCGTGGAATGGCTGTCAATCCTTTCCATCAATCGATATTGATACCCAGGCATGAGCATAAGTAGGTTACCCGGTTCCAGTTCGTGATCCATATACAGCCACAGTAGTTTCTGACCCAGTAGAACCAGACGCATAGCCAGATCCATGTCCAGATTCTCGTGAGCGTGATCGGGATGTAGTAGTTTATCCAGCTTATCCAGTAGTTCCAGTTGCATATAAAAATATGAGTAAGCGTATCCAGTAGCAGCAAATTTAGGTTCAGACCCTTTCTGTTTTTTATTAAGCCGTTGAAGAAGCAGTCGATCCATAAGTTTATCTAGCAGCAGCATTTGAACCAATAGCATAAGCAGAGGAAGTCACCCCACTTGCAGCAGTTGGTTCAACGGTTGATTTAGTAGTCCTAAAGGTAGCAAAGCCCGCTCGCTAGAGATTGAGACTAAAGGTGGCAGGAGCAGGACCAGCGGATCTATACCAGCAGCCACCAGCTACTACCCTTCCCAGCCAGCCATCTAAACCATAAATTAAGCCGGGGATACAGGATTGAAAGTAACGGATAGAAGGTTTGCACCCGCACCTGGCTCTCCAAAAAGAAGATTTTATTCCGGATCCCAGATCTGGACCGCTTTCTTCCCCTTCTACACCTCAGCTTCCAAGGCATCTTAGTCAACGCCATCCCAGCCCTCCTGCGCTTATGGGGTCAGGGAAGACGGTCGCGAGGAAAGGGGGTGACTTCGGGGTCTTGACCCCGATAGCTTCCGAAGATAGGATTGATTAAACGGATTCATTGGGGTAGGTCGATCCATATCTCCTGGAACTTTACAAATTGACCTCTCCCGTGTACATACGAGATTTGAACCACTGGGAAGATCAAAATTTGTATCCTTTTTCCATCGGTTAACATATACTGTCTTAGAGAGGGGACTCGACTTACATCTTTTCGGATTCCCGGTACCAGGAATGAGATAATGAATGGAATAGCCCGCCTCGCCAGATTCCTATTCGAGCCCTATTCTATATCCCTCTTCGGAAGCAAGAGTTGGAAGAGAGAGAGAAGGATTCAATCCACAGACGCATCTGCACCCGAATCACCTAAAGCAGAAGTCTTCATCCGATGACGCCACTTGTTGCCGTTGATGGCCGTTGCAACAGCACCGGTCCCGGTCATGCTTCAAAGTGGAACAAAACAGATTGGTTCTAGTTTCTATGAGTCGACAGGAGAAGCACCGCTCAAAGGAACTTTCGCGAAAGCCCCAATTCGTTAATAGCGGCCGTTAGTCTTTATATATATAGGGCGTTTTCTTGCTTGTAGCTTATGGTGTTTTTATTCGTAGCTACCGATGAGCTGTGCAAGGTCAACGCTTCCTTTAGCGCAAAGCTAGACCAAGAAGCAAAGGAATTCCCCCCGTTGATTTAGACTTCCTTCCTCACTTGTCTAGCCATTCAAGTCATACGTCTTTTGTTCAGCCAACACCGCTCTACTTTTTATTACTTACTAGCGCCCTTCACTTCAACTCAACCTACGCTTATTCCCCAAATCAAAGCTACATGCTTATAAGAGCAAGGTGCATAGCTGGCTTGTTAAAGCATGGAATGGTATCCAGAAAGCAGAGTCACAGCTATGAGATAGGCGCCCTCTCACCCGCTACTAAAAGGATTTTAAGTAGCTAAATCGGTCCATGAGAGCGAACTAACAAGACGAGGTGGTTCACCTGCTCGTTAGAGGGGTTCAGCTACTGACCGATAGGTCAGGGTTTAGCTACAGGCTTGTTTAAGCCAGTAGCAAGAAAACGCCCTATATATATAAAGACTAACGGCCGCTATTAACGAATTGGGGCTTTCGCGCTTGTTCCATTAGCCTGTCGGTGAAACCTTTCCCTTGCGACGCTGCCTTATTATGACTTGGCATTAGGGTAGGAAGAGGTAAACTAACAAGATTGAAGCCTACAAGGTGAAATACAGCAGTATACTTGTTCGCCAGTCGGCCTAATCAAGTGAACCTAGCTGTGAGCTACATGTGGTTGACTAGCAAGAAGCTCTCAATGAATGAGATAGGGCTTTTATTACGCCCACTCTAAACGTCTTTCACGGGCCCTATCAGCACTCCCAAACTACCTGGGGGAGCAAGACAGTGCGCACCGCGATTGCAGCTTTCAAGAGGTGTAGGTCGAGCTACTTCAGTACCTAGTTGCGCTATCTTGTTTCATGCTGCCTCGCTGCAGCTCGCCTCAGTCGGCGGGGCCTGGTTCCATTGTCTGCTCAACAGAACAAGCAACGGAACAAAGCAACGGGTGAGCGCCAATGCTTGCTATAAGAATTGCCTACCAACGGATAATGCCTATTACACAAGTCTAGTTATAAAGGTTCAGTATCAATAAGCCACAACAGTTCTTCCTCATCAGCTTCCTAGCCTAATAAAAGAGTGACTCCGTAGCAGAGAGATGAAGCAAGAGCTCGCGGCCTACAAGGCTGATCCGAGCTCAGTACGTGCAAGATTTCATCAAAGAAGGGCTAAATACCAAAGAAAGAGAATTTCTATTTTTATGTATTATAGAATCAAAGCCCGTCTTGTTGCCAAAGGCTTTACAGGGCTCTCCGAACAGTCATGGGGAACAGTTATAGTTCTATAACTAATGTCTATGAATTTTTATTTATTCCACCATATGCCGTGGAAAGATGAAATTATCTAAAGGAAGGCCCTCACACACAAGATCTAAGGGATTGTGGCCCAATCTTAGGGATCAGTCGTACTGGCAATGAGAGAGGATTCCCGAACTGGTGTAACTAACTTAACACCTCATCTGATGCAACGGGGGGTGCCTGACCTGCTGCGTTCTGGGCGAGACAGCGAAGCGTGTTTCGTAAGTCGGAGCAAGTGAGCCAACGCAAAGCTATCCGAAGGTGAAATCCAGCCCAAAGATGCATTGAAACTCAGGCCCTACTTCTTACCACGACAAGCGTACGGTACGTGATAGCCCATCAAAGAAAGACCCGTTGAAGTATATGCTGACAAGACGACATTCCATCGAAAGGGAATTTAGACGATAGAGCTCTTCCCCGACCTCTAAAGGAAAAGACCTAACTAACTTTTGAGAAAGTGTCCTTCTTTTTAATTTAACCCGTTTTCCCTTTATTCTCCTATCGTTGCCAAGGGTTATATAAAAGGCACAGTTGAAAAGCCTTAATTTAATAAAGGCTATGGCTGTGAAACTACAAGCAACTTTGGTTGTTGTGGGAATTTCCCGTTGAGTTGAGGTAAGTTTAGCCACCAGCCCCCTTCCTTCCGGTCAGTGACTAGACAGAGCGAACAGGCCCAAAGAAAAAGAGCATAGCGAGACAAGCAAGCTGCTAGTTGTCAAGCTTCTTTAACAAAGTAGATCTTCCTTCCTTCAAAGAAAGCAAGGCAAGCCTATTCGTCCTTTAGGAGCAAGAGCTGAATCATTATACTAGTTACAGCGCAGACTGAATCCTTAATACCTAGCCCCTGATTTTTCTTATTAAGCGTAACGAGACTAAAAGAGTCGTGAAGCGAGTCCTTTAAGGAAAGAAAGAGGCGAATCTACAAGAGTCTGATTTTTGATATGTTAACGGGCGGAGATTCAGAGGTAGGCAAGTTGGTAGGCTCCTCCGAATAGAATGCAATGGAGGGCCTAACGCCTAGTAAGACGGGGAAGGAGTGTTATGAAAGGGAGGAAGAGGAAAAGCTACCTTCCGGGCCTCCAGAACGATTTCACTCTTATGGTATGGAGCAGTGTGAAACGATTCATCAGGACGAAGCGCAGCTTGTACGAACAAGTTTAGAGAGGATGATGAATCTTATGTAAAAGAGGGGGAAGATTCGGAGCAGGAGCTGAAGCCAAAGAAGCAGCCGAAGAAGCAGATGCGGAGCTGGACGAATATCTCAACTAGCTTTCATTTATCCAAAGCTCGAGGTTGGCGCCCTAGGTTATATTTATTCGTCTCCCTTTTTTTCTAAAGGTAAAGGGGAAGAACTGATAACGAAGTCAAGAACCACTGGAACACTAAGCTAAGGAAGAAGCTGGTGGGGTTGGTCTCGCTTCAGAAGGGGGTTTCATAAATATACTGAATATAATACAGTTTCATAGCCATATGGGAAGGAAAGGGACCACTTACTAAGAAGAGAAATCGTCAACCAATCTTATGAGGGCTCCTACCTAAGATAATTCAGTTCGTGTCTGAGATGAAGAAATCCATCCTTTAAGTAAGCTTCGCTTCCTCTCTTTTTGGAGCTCAGAAGTAGCACTTTTGTTTCATTTGGTTAAGTGATTCCCAGAAAGTTTTGGCAAGGAAGATTCTATTCGCACATGGACAACACTACTGCTCCTTATGGCTGAGTGGCTTCTCCCTCGGAGCTGGGGAAGACAGAACTCGCAGCCCTTCCAAAAGTGGGGGAGCATGGGTCGTCCTAACTAGTTGCCCCCGGCCCTACTTCTGTCCCTCTCCTTCGGACTTTTTCATTGTAGGAATTATATATCCTTCTGTAGAGGTGGATGTTAGCGGACTTAGCTTCCGAAATGAATAAGGCTTAGCCTTAGTTGAGTCACTAAACGCATAGCACGAGGCACCCTAGGGTAAAGCTGCTTCCTGCAAGCAGTCAGCTCTTGCCCTCCCCTGGCCAAAGGACGATTCTACTTGTTGTTCCAGCCGTTATTTCGGATTCAGGCAGTTACGTCCCTCATCAGGGTCCAGCTTGACAAAGATTTTGATGTGGATGAGAGAGAGAGCATATTTTTTTAGATATCCCCACAATTAGAGCTATTAGCTTAGCTGGAGTTTTGCTTGGCCGGCTGAGTACGGAACGCTAGCTTTCTCTACTTTAACACTTCGTTCACTGCTGGCCCAAGACATGCCACCTTAATGCACTAGCCAGTTAGAAGGATTTGAACTCTTACTGAACCGGCCAAAGTACTCCTCTTAAAGGCCTACGCTTGCTTTACGCGAGCAATGAGGATGCGCGTTACTAAGGCTTTAGGCTTGAGCTCTTGGAGTTGCTTGTTGGGAGTCTGCTGTTTCCCATGCTTGTCTTTGTTAGCGATCGAACCATCTCGAAAGCACTAGGATCCGTCCTTTCGGAATCCTGTATCGAAGGAAGTCATCGTTCTTCCTAGACCTATTTGACTAGCCTATATCTACTCGATTTGAGTCACTGACTTATTTGGCTTTTCCTGCCTCTTGAACCCTGCAATGAATTGCCTGTTCATTCTCCTCGATCATGGAAACTGAAACAAAGGCCGGATCCCAACAAAAGAAAATTAGACCATTGGGAGAACTGAGATGGTTACAAAAGGCCTCCCAACCCCTCGAAATGTTCTGAAGAACTTTCTCCTTATTTACTGCTTTGACTTTGGTCTCTACCAGACCACAAAAGGAAAGCCTGTGCTCTCTTATCCAAAGCCTAACTTCTCTTTGTTTCATATGCTTTAGTTGTTTCAGCCTATGTTTTGGAGCGCACTTCGGCTTGTAGCCTTTGAGTCAGGGTTTGAAAGAGCTGAATCTGCTTATGCGGCTTTTGATGCCTTCACTTAACGTTATGCAGTTGATGATCGGATATGAAAGAACTAATCTACCTTCTAACAATAGAAAGTTGCAGCTTTCCTCTTATGAGGCTTGAGTAAGTAGGTAACCTAAGTCCAGTCTGATCTGAGGGAAGCAAGAAAACGTATGCGCTACTTAACGAATTGGGGCTTTCGCGCAGCAAGAAAACGCCCTATATATATAAAGGCTAACGCTATTAACGAATTGGGGCTGGTAGCGCTAGCGCGCTCATCCCTTGCTTGTTCTTCACTCACATGTCTAGCCATTGCAGATCTGGGATATGAGTTACCGCTCTAGTCTTGGCGACCAGAGCAAGGAGTTTAGTTAGCCAGTCATGAACGGGCTCATGCCATTCTGAAAGAGCTACAAAGCGTAAAGTCAGCTAATCCATCTCACACAGAAGGCCTTAACCCCTAAGCAAGCTCGCTGGTAAGAGTATTTGGATGAATATAACCTCACCCTGGAGTACAACCCAGGTAGAGTCAACAATGTGGGTGATGCCATACTATACTACAAGGCCGCAAGGCAGAACTTGCTGCCCTACAGGTCGACCAACAGCGGTCTGCTTCCACAGCGACCATTGACTTCTTGGCCCGAATCAAAGCGGGTCTTCCCAAGGATTCACAGGCTACATCCTGGATTGCTCTAGTCAAGGAGGGTAAGACTCGCAGGTTCTGGGTAACTGATGACCTCTTGTACACTACAGGATCCCGCCTTTTTCTCCCAAACACTGATGGCATAAGGCGTGACCTGATTAAGGAGTGTCATGACACTCTCTGGGCAAGACATCCTGGTTGGCACCGCACTATGGCACTACTGGAAAGAGGGTACTTCTGGCCCAAGATGCGGGCTGATGTAATGGATTATGTTCGTACTTCCCTTATCTGCCAACAAGACAAGGTCGAACATGATCGACAGATTGGCTTGCTGGAGCCACTACCTATACCTTCTCGCCCATGGGAAAGCATTTCTATGGATTTGATAACTGGTTTACCTGAAGCTGATGGGTTTGCTACTATAATTGTTATCATTGACAGGATTTCCAAATATGCAACCTTCATCCCAGCCTCCAAACATTGCCCTGCTGAGGAGACGGCAAGACTGTTCGTCAAGCATGTGGTCAAATACTGGGGCATACCCAGCAATGTGGTCAGTGACAGAGATCCAAGGTTCACTGGTTGGTTTTGGTCACAACTTTTCAAGCTGCTGGCAGTTGAACTTCTCCACCAGCAATCATCCTCAGAGCGATGGACAAACTGAAAGATTCAACTCCATGCTCGAGGAATACCTCAGCTACTTCATCACTACCAACAAAAAGGATTGGCTTTACCTCCTGGATGGATGTAGCCCAGTTCTGCTTCAACCTACAGAAAACTTCCTCCAAAAACAAGAGCCTGAGCTCATCACAGGCCAACAACCTTTTGCCCCACACATGACAGCTGCTGGATACAGCGGACCTAGCCCTAAAGCCTACCAGTTTGCCAAAGAGTGGCAGACGCATGCTGACATTGCCAAGGCCTACCTTGAGAAAGCCTCTCGAAGGATGAAGAAATGGGCTGATCAAAAGCGTAGGCCTGATCCTTTTCAGGTTGGTGACCAGGTACTCATCAAGGTAGATCAGTTCAACAGAGTGGAGAGATCAGACAAAGGACTGCGGCGTCGATATGAAGGTCCCGTACCCATTGTGGAACGCGTAGGCAGAGTCTCCTACAAACTTCAACTTCCACATTGGCATTGAATCTATTACATATGCACCCACTTTTTCATGCCTGTTGCCTGAAGAAGTACCATGCAGATCCCACTGATACCAGCCGCAGTGTCACAACCAAGAAGTTCAAACAAGCTACTACCAAACCAGGTCGTCAGGTCGAAGAAATCCTTGCAGAACGACTCAAGGAAGTTTATTTAGGACATTGAACCGGGATCATGGAGCAGGTACAGAAAGGGACGACTCGGAATTTATGGCTAATGGCCTTACTTACACCCGAGGGAGCAGGTTTGTACGTGCCGAAGTCGGCTTCGTAAAGTGATTATCCAGGTGTGTCATGATACGCCTTGCCGGGGCATACGAGTCACGAGGGCATATTACTGCAGATGGAGGAAGATGTGGAGCAGTATATTAGGACTTGTCTGGTTTGCCAGCAAGCCCTTTCGGAGTAAGCAAGCCCGAACGATCTCTCGCGGCCTTTACCTGTACCAAAGAGGCCGTGGACGAGCCAGTTTATGGACTGACGAACGAGTCTACCGAAAGTGGATGGCTATGGGGCTGGTCGTTGTAGACAGGTTTTCAAGTATGGAGTCTTTCTACCAGTTAGAAAAACTGTCCTGCTGAGGACGCGGCGAGGTTGTTCTTCAGGGACGTGGTAAAGGCTCCGCGGGGGCTTGCTTTTGAATAGAGTGAGTGATCGGGATACCAGGTTGACTGGGAAGCTCTGGACAGAGTGGTTCAGGAGGTCGAGGTTTAATTTATCGACGAGTGACCATCCGGCTAAAGGAAAGGCGGACAGACGGAGCCTGACGGAACTACACCTAAAAGAATGCTCCTCCGTTTGCTGCTTTCAAGCCCTTACTGCAAAATGGGAGATGTATTTGGCGCAGGTTCTAAGCAAACCAGAAATCGGGAGCCTCTCCCGACCTTATATAGTCAAAGGCGAAGGTGGAAGGGGAATGTGACGCCTTCTCATCGTTTTCGGAGTTGGGTCAGCCAACCGGCGGCTACGTCTAGCAGGTATGCTACCCCCAAACAGCGGGCAGCT